TAAAATTTTCTATATCTTTTAAATAAATTCTCTTCAATGTAAATGAAATATTTTATAAAATAAACTAAAATTTTTCCATATTTAATTAATATATATTTCATATTTATAAAATATACCTCATCCTATATTCATCAATATTAATGCTTCTTTAAAAATAAGTAAGCTAAATTAAGCTTTTAGACTCATACTATAAATATAAATGATCATACATTTCTTATTTATCTCATTAATGATATGCCTGATCTTTAAAAGGATTATTTTGATAGAATAAATTATGTATAATTAAATATACTTTCATTATTTACATTTAATAGAATTAAACTATTTCATAAAATTTCAAAAATTCTTATGCTTCATTACATTAAAATATAAAAAAATTATTATTAATTAATTTTATAAATTAAATAATTTATCTAACCAAATAAATTTATATCATTTTCATACCTATTTTTTTAAAAAATTTTATTATATCTAATCTTATTATATTTACCTTATTCTGTATATTTTTTTCTGATCTATTTATAATTTGATTTTTTCTTGAAATCTCAAATTTCTTATTTATTACCCTAATAATAATATCCATAAAAAATAAACACCCAATTTTTTTTTATTTTATTATTCAAATATCATCATCTTTAATAATAATTATATTATTTACTACATCAAATATATCATATTTCAATCATTTTTTTAATGAATTTTTAATTATTATTATTATAATACTTAAACTTAATATCCCCCCATTTCATTTTTGATTACCCATAATTGCTAATCACTTACCATGAATTATTCTCTTAACTATAATAACCTTACAAAAAATCATTCCATTCCTTATATTATCATTATTTAATTTAAAATCTATTATTATTTATTACATTTTATTATCATGTAGATTATTACCTCCTATAATAATTATAAAATCTAAATCTATCAAAACAACTATATCTTACTCATCAATTAATCAAATAAGATGATTAAGATTAATTAACATATTCGAACCATATTTATGGTTAAAATATTTTATTTTATATTCATTTATCTTACTCATATTATTTAAATACTTCAAAGAAACAAACATTTCTATAAATTTTAAAAAATTTAATTATAAATTTAATGATAATAAAATAACTATCTTAACTTATTTTTTTATATTAACCTTAGCGGGTATACCACCATTTTCATTTTTTATTATAAAATGATTTGTAGTATACTCCTTAACTTTTAATATATTTTTTTTTAGAATTATAATTATCATAATTATTAGATCCTTATTTATAATGTATCTCTACTTAAATTTAATAATTTTTTCCTTATACTTTTATAAAACTAAAACCAAATTATATTCATATCCATCGCCTTATTTTATAAATACAATTTTTTTCTTGTTATTTCTTACTTTAATTATATTAATATTATAATTATATTACTTTAATTTATATTTTCAAAAATTAATTTTATCAATCCTCATACAAATTTATTTAAGATTTTAAGTTAAACAATCAAAACTATAAGCCTTCAAAGCTTAATTTATAATTTTATTATAAATCTTAATCAATATATTAATTAATTTTAAAATTTAATATCTTTAAATTTGCAATTTAATATTTATTAATAAACTATAATATATGTCGTTTATTTATTAGCATTAGAAATTACTTTCTTAAATAAATTTACAATTTATTACTTTAATCAGACATAATACTTTCCTATTTTTATGAACAAATGATTCTTTTCTACAAACCATAAAGATATTGGAATTTTATATTTTATTCTAGCCATTTGAGCGGGACTTATTGGATCTTCCTTAAGTATATTAATCCGATTAGAATTAGGGACCCCAATATCTCTTATTAATAATGATCAAATTTATAATTCTTTAATTACAAGTCATGCTTTTATTATAATTTTTTTTATAGTAATACCTTTTATAATTGGGGGATTTGGAAATTTTTTAGTGCCCTTAATACTAGGATCCCCTGATATAGCTTACCCACGAATAAACAATATAAGATTTTGACTACTACCGCCCTCCTTAACTCTTCTAATTATAAGAAGATTCATTACTAACGGTGTAGGAACAGGATGAACAGTCTATCCTCCTTTAGCATCTAACATTTTCCATAATGGCCCTTCAATCGATCTAGCTATTTTTTCATTACATATTGCTGGAATATCTTCAATTCTTGGAGCAATTAATTTTATTTCAACTATTATAAATATACATCATAAAAATATTAATTTAGAAGAAATATCTCTCTTAACATGATCAATCTTAATCACTGCAATTCTTCTTTTACTTTCATTACCAGTTCTAGCAGGTGCAATTACTATACTATTAACAGATCGAAATCTAAATACATCCTTTTTTGATCCCTCAGGAGGAGGAGATCCAATTTTATATCAACACTTATTTTGATTTTTCGGACATCCAGAAGTTTATATCCTTATTCTACCTGGATTTGGATTAATCTCCCATATCATTATAAATGAAAGTGGAAAAAAAGAAACTTTTGGATCCTTAGGAATAATCTACGCTATAATTGCTATTGGATTTTTAGGATTTATCGTATGAGCTCATCACATATTTACAATTGGATTAGATGTAGATACCCGCGCCTATTTTACATCAGCAACTATAATCATTGCTATTCCTACAGGAATTAAAATTTTTAGATGAATTTCTACTCTCCATGGAATAAAGATCAATTATAACCCACCTTTATGATGAGCCATAGGATTCATTTTTTTATTTACTATAGGAGGATTAACGGGAATTATACTATCAAACTCATCTATTGATATCATTCTTCATGACACTTACTACGTTGTAGCCCACTTCCATTATGTACTATCAATAGGAGCTGTATTTGCTATTATTGCTAGATTTATTTATTGATTCCCTCTGATATCTGGAGTTAGATTAAATAACTATATTTTAAATATTCAATTTATATCAATATTTATTGGTGTAAATTTAACCTTTTTCCCTCAACATTTTTTAGGTTTAAGAGGTATACCACGTCGATACTCTGACTACCCAGATACATTTTTAACCTGAAATATCATTTCCTCAATCGGTTCAATTATCTCTATAATTAGATTAATAATATTAATATTTATTATTTGAGAATCATTAAGATCTCGCCGTATAATTATTAACAATTTTTTTCTCAATTCTTCCTTAGAATGATTCAATATATATCCACCTTTAAATCATAGATACAATGAAATTCCTGCTATTTTTTAATATGGCAGATTAGTGCTAAGGACTTAAACTCCTTTTATAAAGATTCTTTCCTCTTTTATTAAATATTAATACATGAATAATTTCTCTTCAAAATTCTAACTCCCCAATTTATGACTTAATAATCTTCTTCCATGATTTTACTATAATTATCTTAATTTTTATTACTATATTAATTTTTTTTATTATAATAACTTTGTCTCTAAATAAAATAACCAATCGATTTCTACTTCAAGGTCATTTAATCGAATTAATTTGAACCATCATCCCTATAATTATCCTAATTTTTATCGCTCTTCCATCCTTAAAAATCCTATATCTAACTGATGAAATCCATAATAACAAATTATCAGTTAAATCCATTGGCCATCAATGATACTGAAGATATGAATATACCGATTTTTCTAATATTAATTTCGACTCATTCATAATTCCTTTAAATCAATTAAAAATTAATGAATTTCGCCTATTAGACGTAGATAATCGATGTATTTTACCTTTCAACTTTCCAACTCGAATTTTGACTACCTCAATAGATGTAATTCATGCATGAACTATTCCTTCTCTAGGAATTAAAATAGATTCAACACCTGGTCGATTAAATCAATCCTTGCTTTATATACCTCGCCCAGGAATTTTTTATGGCCAATGCTCAGAAATCTGCGGAATCAATCATAGATTTATACCCATCGTTATTGAATCTACAAATTTTGAAAATTTCAAAAATTGATTAATTTATATAATTACTTAATAATAACATAAAATTTTACATTATTAAAAAAAATTAGTTAATTATAAATAACATTAAATTGTCATTTTAAAATAATTACTAAGTAATATTTTTTAATTTATTTATATATATAATAAATTTTATTTTCATTAAATGACTGATAATAGTATTGATCTTTTAAATCAAATTATAATAGAATTACCATCCTATTTTTAATGGCCATAAAAAATACCTTCATTATTAATTAGATTTATAATTTAACATAATTATTTTTAATATTTTTTTATCCCTCAAATAAAACCAATATATTGAACCATCCTTTTCTCCATTACTTCTACTCAAATAATTATTATAATATGTTTTATCTATTTTTTATTCTATACATCTAATTATATCATTTTTAATAATAAATATAATAATTTTAATATATCTACTTGAAATTGAAAAAAATGATGATAATAAATATTTTTTCTATTTTTGACCCCACTTCATCATATAATATATCTCTAAATTGAATAAGAATTTTTATTTTTTTCCTACTTATGCCATTTCAATATTGAATCTTACCCTCTCGATTAATTTATCTTAACACCACTATTTTAAATCTTTTGTTTCACGAACTTAAAATTTTAATTAATTATTCATACTCAAATATAATTTTTTTTATAAGAATATTTACTATTATTTTTTATACCAATTTTTTAGGTCTTTTTCCTTATATTTTTACTGCCTCTACACACCTAAGATTCTCCTTATCTTTATCCCTAAGACTTTGAATCAGATTAATAACTTATTGAATTTTTAATTATTTAAATAGATTCTTTTCTCATTTAACCCCTCAAGGTACACCTATTATCCTTATACCATTTATAGTATTAATTGAGCTAACTAGATTATTTATCCGTCCATTTACTTTAGCAATTCGATTAACAGCTAATATAATTGCAGGACATTTACTATTATCCCTTCTAGGATCATCCGGATCATCAATTACTTCTATTATTATAATTTTATTAATAATATTTATTCAAATTATTTTATTTATCCTAGAAATTGCAGTATCATTAATCCAATCTTATGTATTTACTATTTTATCCACTCTCTACAGAAGAGAAATTTAATTTTATATATGACAAATCAAAATCATCCTTTCCATCTAGTAACTTTTAGGCCTTGACCAATTTTAATCTCTATTAATCTTTTTAATAATTTCATTTATATTATCAACTGATTTTATAGATTTAATTATTTCATAATATTTACTTTATTAAGAACTTTATTATGCATATACCAATGATGACGAGATATCACTCGAGAAGCTACTTACCAAGGTAATCACACTAATTATGTCTATAAAGGCATCCGAATGGGAATAATATTATTTATTATTTCCGAAATTTTATTTTTTTTCTCATTTTTTTGAGCATTCTTTCATTCATCTTTAACCCCTAATGTAGAAATTGGTCAACTATGACCACCTATAGGAATTAAACCATTCAATCCTTTCGATATTCCTCTAATAAATACAATTATTCTAATTTCTTCAGGAATAACCGTAACTTGATCCCATCATGCAATAATTAATATAAATCTAAATGAAACCATAAAAAGATTAATCTTAACAATCATATTAGGATTATATTTTAGTGGACTCCAATTAATTGAATATATTGAAGCACCCTTTACTATTGCTGATTCAACTTATGGATCAACATTTTTTATTGCAACAGGTTTTCATGGTATCCATGTAATAATTGGATCTATATTTTTATTTTTCTGTTATATACGAATAAAAAATCTACATTTTTCCCCTATTCATCACTTTGGATTTGAAGCAGCTGCTTGATATTGACATTTTGTTGACGTAATTTGATTATTCCTATATATATCAATTTATTGATGAACATTTTAATTTATATTTAACTTAATGCAGTTAAATATTTATATAGTATATAATCTATTACATTTAATTTCCAATTAAAAAACTTAATTTTCTATTAATATAAATAATTATTCAAATAAATCTTTTTATCATTATTATTACCCTAATTCCCCTATTACTAATATTTTTAAATATTCTTATTACAAAATCTTCATTTAATGACCGAGAAAAAATTTCCCCATTTGAATGTGGATTTGATCCTATCTCCCACAATCACATCCCTTTTAGAATTCATTTCTTTATTATCAGCTTAATTTTCTTAATTTTCGACATTGAAATTACTATGTTAATTCCATTCATTTATTTACTAACTAACTTTAATTTACCTATAATTTTAATATTTTTTTTATTTCTATCTATTTTAATAGTAAGTTTATATTTTGAATACCTTGAACAATCAATCGATTGAAAAATCTAAACTATTACATAATAATTAAATATATTAATCGAAAGGGTATTAGTTTAATTAAAACAACATTTAAATTGCACTTAAAAAATATAATCAAACTTTATATACCTTATTAATTATGTTTTCCTCTCTTACAATATATTTCAATTTCGACTTAAACTTTTGATTAATTTTAATCTAAGAGATTTATTTTAGCTAAAACCAAAAAAGAGGTAAATTATTGTTAATAATTAAAATGAATATATTTCTAGTTGAAGTAACCTAATGAGCTTCTAACTCATATGATTTATGATTATTTTCATACTACTTCACAATAATTTAAATTAACTAATTATTTAAATATAGTTTAAATTATAAACCATTATATTTTCATTATAAAAATAATATTCTAAATATTTATTTAAAAATTTTTAAATTTTTTTAATATCTTCAATATTACGCTTTAAATATATAAGCTATTTAAATATATTAAAATATTACTACCATTAATAAAATTATAAAAATAAAAAAATAAATAATTCTATTAATCGAAAAATTAATAACATCTTTATAAGCCTCATTCAGATATCCAATTGATCCCTTTATTATAAATTCAATCCATGTATCATCTGCATAAATTAATTTATTTCTAATAACTAAAATAGGTTTATAAATCCATTTATATAAATAATTCAAAAATAATATATTTCTTAAATAATATCCTAAATAATATAAATATCTTAAAAAATTATAAACTACTAAACATATTTCCAATAAAATTCCTAAGATACATACCCTTAAGGTCAATATTTTAATATTAAAATCCAAATAAAGAATATTATAATCAAAAAAAAATAATCAATTTAAAATTCTTCCAATTATTACCCTTAAAATAATCAAAATTATTATTGACAAATTTATAAATTTAATTTCATTCAAATTATTATATCTTATAAACTTTATAGTTCTAAAAAATAAATAATAAAATAACCGAAATGAATATAATACTGTAAAAATAAAAGATATCAAAATAATTATAATTATCAATAAATTTATATTAAATCTATAAATTAATTCCATAATATAATCCTTTGAATAAAACCCAGCCATAAAGGGAAACCCAACTAATGATATTCTAGAAATAAAAAATCTTATTCTAATAAAAGGTATCCCCTCAATTAAACTTCCTATATTTCGAATATCTTGTAAATTATATATTGAATGAATAATTACGCCAGCACATATAAATAATATAGATTTAAAAATTGCATGAGTTAATAAATGAAAAAAAGAAATTATTCTTATTCCAAAACTTAAAATTACTATTATTAACCCTAACTGACTTAAAGTCGATAAAGCAATAATCTTTTTTAAATCATTCTCTAAGATTGCCATTAATCCAGACATAAATATCGTCAATACTGCTAATACTAATAAAATTTTATTTAATTCTCTATATATGAAAAATTTATTAAATCGAATCAATAGATATACCCCAGCTGTTACTAATGTAGATGAATGAACTAAAGCAGATACCGGCGTGGGAGCAGCTATAGCTATAGGTAATCACACAGAAAAAGGAATCTGAGCACTTTTAGTAATTGAAGCTAACATTAACATTATAATTAAAACTAATTCTTTACTTTCAATTAAATATATACTTCAACTTCCTTTAATTATTAACAACCTAATTCTCATTAATAGCCCCACATCTCCAATTCGATTAACTAAAACAGTTACCATACCCGAATTATAAGATAAATAATTCTGATAAAAAATTACTAAACAATAAGATACTAACCCTAACCCATCCCATCCAATTATAATTCTAATAATATTAGGTCTAATCACTATAAATACTATAGATAATACAAATAAAACAACTAAATATATAAATCGTTTAATAAATTTATTACCATATATATATTCATACCTATACATAATAATTATAGAAGAAATTAAAATAATTAATCTAATAAATAATAAAGATATTCAGTCTAATAATAAAACAAACTCTATATTTAAAGAATTCACCTCCATAATTAATCACTCATATATAAAACTTACATTCATATAATATATTCTTAATGCTAATATAAATGTCAAAATAAATAAAATTAATATTATAACAAAATAATAAATAATCTCTATCATAATTTAAGATAAATCTAATTTATATCTTTAATATCACAAACTAATATTTTTATAAACTACTTAAATTATTTTACCTATTATAAATATATTATTAAATTTAACAATATTAAAATTAAAGGATAAATATGTAATTTTACCACTAAAAACTCCTTGATTAATCTCCTTCTAAAATTCTGAATTTCATAATAACCTGAACCATGTTGAACATAAGAAAATAAATATAATGAATAGACTCTCCTAAAAAAACAAATAAATATTAAATACATTATTAATATATAATCTCAATTTATAATTCTTATTAACAATAAAATTTCTCTAATAAAATTTAAAGAAAATGGCACAGAAAAATTAATAACACATAAAATAAATCATCAAATTATTATACTTTTTATTCTAGTATTAATTAAACCCTTATTTAACATTAACAATCGACTTTTTGTCATCTTATAATACATATTAACTATATAAAATAATCCTGATGAACATAAACCATGACCAACTATTATAATATATCTCCCTAAAAATCCTATTTTTTGCAAATTTAATAAACTACATAATATTAAATTTATATGTACAACTGATGAATATGCAACTAATTTTTTTATATCTAAAACATTTAAACAAATAATTCTTACTAAAACTCTTCCCACAATTCCTATGCTAATAATTATATAATTAAACTTAAGTCTCCTTTTAATAAAAATTTCTATTAATCGAATCAATCCATATCTTCCTATCTTCAATAGTACCCCAGCTAAAACTATAGATCCATACACTGGGGCCTCAACATGAGCTTTTGTCAATCAAACATGAAATATATATATTGGTAACTTAATAAAAAATGACATATAAATTATTATATACCTTCATATCTCAAATTCAAATAATCTTATCAACAATTTTATTAATATAAACTTCATTCTAAATAACCTATAATATAATCAAAAAATATAAACCAATAAAGGAAATGAAATTAATAACATATACATTATTAAATAATAAGAAGCCCTCAATCGATCAGGATTAACCCCTCAATAAATAATCAATATAAATGTAGGGATTAATCTAACCTCAAATAAAAAATTAAATACAATTAAATCTAATGTCAAAAAAAACAAAATTAAAATTATTAATAATCTTATAAATACTAATAATTTCAATATTTTAAATTCACTTAAACATATTATTATCAACCTCATAATTCATACTCTCATCATTATTAATAAAACAGAATAATAATCTAATCCCCATATTATAGAAATATTAATCAAAATAAAATTTTTAAATATAAAAATACAAATTATTATAAATGTTAAAAAAAAAAGTCTATTATAATAAAATATGATTATCTTATTTCTAATTATTATAAAACTTATAAATAAAATAAAAAAAATAAATTTTATCATAAACCTTACTTAATACTTTCTAATATTTATAGTATAATATAAATCTCTTCCATGATACCGTACAATTATAACTAATAACCCTAACCCTAAAACTCTTTCACATACTCTGAAAACTAAATAATAAATTATAAAAAATTCTAACTTTAAAATTCTTATTGTTAAAAAAATTACTAAAGAAATATTCAATACTATCAATTCTATTAAAATTAATAAAATTAATATATATTTGTACAAATAAACTAAAACTATTATAATAACTCAAAAAATATAAAAATAAATTATAATATCATATATAATTAAATAAGTTTTATAGTTTAATCAATTAAAATATTAATTTTGTAAATTAATGATAAATAAAATTTTAAAACTTACTATTCAAAAAAATAATGTTTACACCCCTAATATCCAAAATTAATATTCTTAATTAAACTATTTTTTGAAATTTAAATTATTAAACTAAACTATTATGATAAAATTACCTATATATATATATATTATCACTTTATTAATAATAATAAGAAGTATTTATTTAATTATTATTCATATTATACACCCTATTCACTTAGTTATACTCTTAATAATTTACTCAATTATAATTTGTATTATAATATCTATATGAACTTATACTTATATTTATTCTATTTTGATATTTGGAATCATAATTAGAGGAATATTTATTATTTTTATATATTTTTCTAGCTTAATCTCTAACGAACAATCTACATTTTCATGAAATAATTTTATCTCAATAAGATTTTTAATTAATTCAATTACTCTAATAATTACTTTAAATCCCTTAAAATTTATCCATTTAAATTCATACAACTCATTAGAAAATAATAACTTATGAAATATCAATAATATTAATATATTTTATTCTATTACAAAAATTTATTTTTACCCTTTTAATAATTTCACCTTTATAACTATATTATTTTTATTAATTTCTCTTTTATCTATTATTAAAATTTGTTCAACTAAATCCTCAGCCCTACGAAAAATTTCTTATGAATAAAATCACTACTATATTCAAAACTTCTCTAATATCATTACCAACTCCTGTAAATATTTCCTTTATATGAAATTATGGCTCACTATTAGGATTATTCTTAATAATTCAAATCATCAGAGGATTCTTCCTCTCTACTCATTATTGCCCTAATACCTCCCTAGCATTTCATAGAATTATTCATATTATACAAAATATTAAACACGGATGATTAATTCATAATATTCATATTAATGGAGCATCCTTTTTCTTCATTTGTATATACATTCATATTAGTCGAGGAATTTATTACTCATCTTTTAATCTAAAATATACCTGATTAATTGGGTCTAGAATCTTTATTCTATCAATAGCTACAGCCTTTCTTGGTTATGTATTACCCTGAGGCCAAATATCATTTTGAGGAGCTACCGTTATCACTAATCTTATTTCTTCAATTCCTTATATTGGCTCACTAATGGTTAGCTGAATTTGGGGGGGATTTTCTATTAATAATGCCACATTAAATCGATTTTTTTCTCTTCACTTCATTCTTCCATTTATTATTTTATTTATAATAATTATACATTTATATATACTTCACATTACAGGATCCTCAAATCCATTAGGAACAAATAGTAATTTCAATAAAATCCCATTTCATGAATATTTTACCTACAAAGATTTACTAGGATATTTAATTTTTATATTTACATTCTTTATTTTTACATTTCAATCTCCTTATATTTTTAGAGACCCTGATAATTTTATTCCTGCTAATCCTATAATTACACCCACCCATATTCAACCTGAATGATATTTCTTATTTGCTTACGCTATTCTTCGTTCTATCCCTAATAAATTAGGGGGTGTAATTGCCTTATTAATATCCATCTTAATTTTATTTTTATTACCTATATTTAATGTTCAAATACCTACCCCATTCACACTCTCATCTCTAATAAATTTTTGATTCTTTTCTAACAATTTTATTATTCTAACCTGAGCTGGTGCCCAACCAATCGAATTACCATATATTTATATTAGACAAATTTTTTCTACTCTTTACTTTATGTTTTTTATACTTATACCTTTAATAAATCTATTTTGAACATTTATCATTATAACTAATAATAAATAATTTATACATATATATTTAAATTAAATTAATTATCTTCTATACTTCTTAACAAAATTCACTATCATTACCATCATAAATTAATGATCTTGAGTCATAAGAATATGTTTTGAAAACATAATAAAGAAACTTAAACTTTCTATTAATTTCTTAGTTCAACTTTATTTAATTAATATAAATATTATTTTAAATCCTATAATAAACACTATATAATTTACAATAAAAGGTAAAATAATTTTCCAACACAAATATATTAGCTCATCATACCGCATTCGAGGTAAAAATCCTCGAATGAAAATAATTGATATTACTATTATTATTAATAATAAAAAAAATAATTTAAAATATTTAATAGAACTTCTAAATATTATTAGTATTAGATATCTAAAAAAAATAATCATACCATACTCTGCCATAAAAATTATTGCAAACCTACCCCTAAAATACTCAACATTAAACCCTGATACTAACTCTGACTCACCCTCAACAAAATCTATTGGCCTTCGATTTAATTCTGCTAATACCCTAATAAAAAATACTAAAAATAATGGGCTCAATGAAATTATAAATCATATATATTTTTGCCAATCTTTCAAATCAAATAATGAATATCTCTCCCTCAAAATTATTAAAACCAAAATAATCATAATAAATCTTACTTCATATGATAAAACTTGTGCTATAACTCGCATTGATCCAATAACTGAATACACTGAATTAGAAGACCATCCTATTAATAAAAATAAATACCTTATAAGTGTTAAAATTACAATAATTAATAATAAAGAATAATTTATAAAATAAATGTGAGTAAAATACCTTATTATTAATCAGTTACTTAATATTATAAATAATAACAATAATGGACATAAATAATAAATATATCGACTAGATTTATAAATATAAAAAACCTCTTTATTAAATAATTTCAAAGCATCTCTAAAAGGCTGAAAAAATCCATTTAATCCAACTTTATTAGGTCCTTTCCGTAACTGAATATATCCTAAAACTTTTCGTTCTATTAATGTTAAAAAAGCTACACCAACTAAAACCATTAAAATTATAAATAATAATCTTACAATATTTAATCCAATAAAATTAATATAATCAATAATTATTATTTAACATATTTATTATATAAATCATGTTTTTCTTAAATTCTAAATTTAATGCACTAATCTGCCAAAATAATTTTATTTAAAATTTTTATAATAAATAGTCCTTTCGTACAAACTTATTAAAATTTATTATAGATAGAATCCAATCTGGCTCACGCCGATTTAAACTCAAATCATGTAAGATTTTAAAAGTCGAACAGACTTAAAGTTTAAACTTCTACATTTAAATTTTATCTTAATTCAACATCGAGGTCACAATCATTTTTATTAATATGATCTTTCTAAAAATATTATGCTGTTATCCCTAAGGTAATTAATTCTTTTTTAATTTATTAATCATTCTAATAATTTATTTATTAATATTTTTAATTAATTAAAGTTTTTTTAATTTAACAATCCTCCCAACTAAATATATCTTCAATTATAATATATATTTAATTAAAATATATAAAATTCTATAGGGTCTTCTCGTCCCATAATTTTATTTAAGTTTTTTTACTTAAAAAATAAATTCAAATTTTTAATTAGAGACAGTTTAAATTTCATTTATCCATTCATACAAGTCTTCATTTAAAAGACAATTTATTATGCTACCTTTGTACAGTCAATATACTGCAGCCATTTAACTATTATTGTCATAGAGCAGAAAATATTTTTTATTATTATCTAAAAACTATGTTTTTATTAAACAGATGAATTTAAATATTTGCCTAATTCCTTTAATTAATATAAATCTTTAATTAAATATTATTACATTAATTTATTTTTACTTATATTATCATTATTACTCAATTAAACTTATTTAAATTAATATTTTTAAATTAATTAAATCTATCTAATGTTAAAAATTTTTATATCTTTATATATATAAATTATTAAATTTTTTCTACAATATTTAAAATTTTTTAAATATTATTATTATAATACTTTAATATAAATAAATCAATTTTAATTCATTAATTTATAGATTATCCCATAAATTTTCATATTTACAAAAAATTATTTATTTTTAAATAAAATAAATTTCTAAATAAATTTCAAATTAAATTTTACACTTAAAAACTTAGATATCATTAAATACGAATTGAATATATCATCAAACAATCTATTAATAATAATTATTCAACATTAACTATCATAAATTATTAGCTCTATTAAATTCGAAAAATTTACAATTCATAAATTTATTTTTAATAATCCCTGATACTAAAGGTACAATTAATTAAATTTACTTTTATTTATTAACTAAATTTTCATCTACATTACTCTATATATAATTTTATTAATTTTCTCAAAATAATTTATAACTTCATTTAATTTTATATAACTTTAAATATAATAATTCTAATTCATCCAATATTAAATAAATTAACCTTAAAATTTTAATATTTATCTAAATGCATATTCCTATACATTTACTTTGTTACGACTTCTTTCACTTATTTTTTAATGAAAATGACGGGCAATTTGTACATATTTCATTTATTTAATTCAATTTTAATAATTTTTAAAATTTACATTTAAATCCTTTTTCACAATATTATTAAAAATATCATTTTTATATTATTTTAAACTGTAACTCATTATTATCTTAATAATTCTACATTTTGATTTGAATTATATTTTATTAAAATTATAAATTTATTTCTATTAAAATAATTTTCAAACAACAATACATAAAAATTTATTAAGTAAATCTTATCGTGGACTATCAATTATTTAACAAGTTCCTCTAAATTTTTAAAATACCGCCAAATTATTTAAATTTACCTTTAATAAAATTAATAATCAAACACTTCCAATTAATTAAAATAATAGGGTATCTAATCCTAGTTTCTATGTTAACTTAATAAATTTTTTATTCATCTATTTACATAATATCTAAATAAATTTTAAAAATTTCACCTAATAAAATTTTATTAAATATTATTATTAAATTTTTAATTATTACCACATTTGATTTAATTTACTAATAATCTTTGTTTAACCGCAATTGCTGGCACAAAATTTATTATTATATATTATCAATTACTATTCTTAATTTTAATTAATTTTAATTATTATAAATATTAATTAATCTAATAATTAAATATTTTTTAAATATTTATTTAATTAATTCATAAAAATTTATTTATATTTTTAATGATAAAATAAATTAATAAATAAAAATTAAATTTTATTATTTTATAAATTTAAAATTTAAATATTCCATGTATCTACTAATTATTTACAAATTTATACTTACTTAATTTTTTTTCTCTCCTTCCCCTCTCCTCATTCCTCAACTCCAAAATCAACACCCCCTTTAAAATATCCAGTAGAGTCATCAATTCCAAAATCAACACCCCCTTTAAAATATCCAGTAGAGTCATCAATTCCAAAATCAACACCCCCTTTAAAATATCCAGTAGAGTCATCAATTCCAAAATCAACACCCCCTTTAAAATATCCAGTAGAGTCATCAATTCCAAAATCAACACCCCCTTTAAAATATCCAGTAGAGTCATCAATTCCAAAATCAACACCCCCTTTAAAATATCCAGTAGAGTCATCAATTCCAAAATCAACACCCCCTTTAAATATCCAGTAGAGTCATCAATTCCAATTCCAAAATCAACACCCCCTTTTATAAAATCATTTAATAATTTTAATTATAATTAATTTTATGATTATAAAATATTTGATTGATTATAATTATTTTTATTAATCATTTTTTTATTTTAAAACTAATGGTACTAAAATTAACAATTAATTAATAATATTTTAATAATTATTAAATTAATATAAATTTTTATTTAATATATAAATAATTATTATTTATTAATATAATGTATATTTATGTTTTTGTTTCCAAAATCGGTGTTTTTGTTTCCAAAATCGGTGTTTTTGTTTCCAAAATCGGTGTTTTTGTTTCCAAATTCGGTGTTTTTGTTTCCAAATTCGGTGTTTTTGTTTCCTTGAGGGTTTATTTCCAAAAATAACATTTTACTTTCATTTTTTATTTTTTTAACATTAAATATACATATAAAAATTTTACATTAATTGTCTCTTTTTCAAAATTTTTATAATTTA